TTTATAAAAAAATGAAAATATTGGATTTATAAAATTAGCTTTATATAAAAAATAAAAATATATTAAGATAGTTATTAATTAATAAATATTTCAACATACCAAAATATAAATTATTGTAATTTTATAGATAAAAAATTTTTTTTTCACTATTACGCATTTTCGAATCTTAAAATAAAAAAAAATAAAAATATATTAAGATAGTTATTAATTAATAAATATTTCAACATACCAAAATATAAATTATTGTAATTTTATAGATAAAAAATTTTTTTTTCACTATTACGCATTTTCGAATCTTAAAATAAAAAAAAATAAAAATATATTAAGATAGTTATTAATTAATAAATATTTCAACATACCAAAATATAAATTATTGTAATTTTATAGATAAAAAATTTTTTTTTCACTATTACGCATTTTCGAATCTTAAAATAAAAAAAAATAAAAATATATTAAGATAGTTATTAATTAATAAATATTTTACTATTATAAATTATTGTAATTTTATAGATAAAACTATTTTTTTTCTTATAAATAAAAATTTTTTTTAAATTATTTTTTAAATTAATAAATAAATATATAAAAATTTTTATTATTTTAAAAAATTTTTAAAAAATTATTTTTATATTAATATTTAATTTTAAAAAATAAAAAAATTTATATTTAGTTTATATAAAATTATATTAATAAAATTTGTGCCAGCAATTGCGGTTAAACAAATAATATTTAAAAAATATTTTTATTTAAATTAATATTATTTATAATAATAAAAAAATATTAATTTTTTAAGTAAAATTTCAAATTAATTTAAAATATTAAAAAATTAAATTTAAATTAAAAAAAAATAAATAAACTAGGATTAGATACCCTATTATAATATTTAAATTTATAATAAAAATATTAATAATAAAATTTTAAATTAAAAAAATTGATAATATTTTATTTAGATTAGAGGAACCTGTTTAATAATTGATACTCCACAATGAATTTTATTTAATTTATAAAATTTGTATATTGTTGTTATAAAAATCTTTTTTATAAAAAAAATTTTTAAAATTTTTAAAAATAATTATATCAAATCAAAATGCAGTTTATAATTAAAATTAAAATGGGTTATAAAAAATTTATTTTTGAAAATAAAAATTTAAAATTTTTATAAAATTTAGATTTAAAAATAATTTGATTATCTAAATTAAATGAAAATATTTTAAAATATATACATATTGCCCGTCACTTTCATTATAAATGAAATAAGTCGTAACAAAGTAGAAATATTGGAAAATATTTCTAGAATTAACAAATTTACATTTATTTTCATTTACATTGAAATTCTGAGAATTATCTCGAATTTGATAAAAATTAATAAATTATTTAGTAATTTTGAAAAATTTATTTAATTAAAAAAATAATTAATTTTTATTTTTAAGTATAATATTAGAAAAAAAAATAATTTGTTGATATTTAAGTATTGAAAAAGAAATTTGAAATAATTTTTATTAGGAAAAAAATAATTTTTATTTAATGTATTTTGTGTATCAAAGATTAATTATAATAAAATTAATATTAATTTTTTTCGAAATTTTAAGGGCTAAGTAATTATTTTAGTTATTGTATTATAAATATTAAAAATTATTATTTAGAAATGATATGTTTATCAATTAAAATGATATTTAATTAAAAAAGAAATAAATATAAATTAATTATTTTAATGAAATTTTAAATTGATATATAAAATTTATTAAAATAATAAAATTAAAAGAGATAATTTTTTTAATTTAAAATTAATTTTTATAAGTAATAAAAAAATTGTAAAATTTATATTTTTTATCATAAAAATTTTTTATAAATAATTTTTTTTATAAAATTATTTATTTAAAAATTAATTAATTTATTTTTTTTTAAATTTTAACTTTTTTTTATTTTGTGATAATATTAATATAAGTATAAATAAATAATTATTTTTAATTTTTATTTAATTTTTAAAGTAAGTTATGAGAATTCGGCAAAAAGTTATTTGCTTGTTTATCAAAAACATGGTTTTTTGAATAAATTAATTTAAAATTTAACCTGCCCCCTGAATTTATTTTTAAAGGGCCGCAATTTAATTGTGCTAAGGTAGCATAATAATTAGATTCTTAATTGGAATCTAGAATGAATGGTTGGACAAAATATAATCTTTTTTTAGTTTAGTTAATTAGAATTTAATTTTTTAGTGAAAAAGCTGAAATATTTTTAAAAGACGAGAAGACCCTATAGATTTTTATAATTTTAATTTTAATTTTAATTAAATTAAAATTATTATATTGGGGTGATAAAAAAATTTATGAAACTTTTTTAAATTTAAACAATTATTTTTGAATATTTATTTAATGATCTTTTTTTAAGAAATTTAAATTAAAATACCTTAGGGATAACAGCGTTATTTTAATTTTTAGTTCTTATGGAAATTAAAGTTTGCGACCTCGATGTTGGATTAAAATTAATAATAAAATGCAAAAGTTTATTTATTAAGTCTGTTCGACTTTTAAAATTTTACATGATCTGAGTTCAAACCGGTGTGAGCCAGGTTGGTTTCTATCTTTAAAGTGATATTAATATATTTTAGTACGAAAGGAATTAATATAAAAATTAAATTTAAAAAAAAAATGAATATAATTAATAAGTATAATAACTATATTGACAGAATATAAATGTATTAAATTTAGGATTTAAGTAAGTATTAATTAATACATATAGTTATTAATAAATATGAATTATTATTTAGTTTATGTTGTATGTTATTATTATTAATTGTAGTTTTAGTAAGAATAGCTTTTTTTACTTTATTAGAACGAAAGGTGTTAGGGTTGATTCAAAATCGAAAGGGGCCTAATAAAATAGGATTTTTAGGGATTACACAACCTTTTAATGATGCTATTAAATTATTTTCTAAGGAATTTATGTTTCCTTTTAAAGCAAATTATATTTATTATATTTTATTTCCATCATTACAATTAATATTAAGATTATTAATTTGGAGAGTTATTCCTTATTTAGAAATTTTATTTTATTTTAAATTTAGTGTTTTATTTATAATATGTTGTTTAAGTTTAGGAGTTTATTATATAATAATTTTAGGGTGGTCTTCTAATTCTAATTATAGTTTATTAGGAAGATTACGAGGAGTAGCTCAAGTTATTTCTTATGAAGTTAGATTATTTTTAATTATTTTAAGTATGATTTTTTTAATTTTAGATTTTAATTTTATAAAATTTTTTTATTTTCAAAAAAATATATGGTTTTTATTTATTTTATTTTTATTAGCTTTTATTTTATTTTCTTCTTTATTAGCAGAAACTAATCGCTCTCCTTATGATTTTGCTGAAGGAGAAAGAGAATTAGTATCAGGGTTTAATATTGAATATGGAAGAGGAAGTTTTGCTTTAATTTTTATAGCTGAATATGTAAGAATCTTGTTTATAGGGATAATTTTTAGTTTATTTTTTTTAGGAAGAAATTTATTTAGAATTATTTTTTATTTAATAATAATATTTATTAGATTTGTTTTTATTTGAGTTCGAGGGACATTGCCTCGGTATCGTTATGATAAATTAATGTATTTAGTATGGAAAATTTATTTACCTATTTCTTTAAGTTATTTAATTTTTTTATTATTTTTTTTTGTTTATTGTAAAAAAAAAAGTAAAATTAATAGAAAATTTTCTTTTTTTTATTTTCAAAATAAATGCTTTTTATAAGCTAATTAATTAAAATTTATTATAAATAATATTATCTCAATAATTAGAAATTAAAGGTGAAAATATAAAATAAAAAAAGTAATTTAAAGTAAAAATTTGTCTTAAAGTTATGTAAGGTTCTTCAATTGGGCATATTCCTAATCAAGTTAAAAGAATAAAAATATGACAAAAAATTCAAAAATAAATTTTATTTAAAGGATAAAATTGAATTCCTTTAATTTTTTTAATAAAAGTTAAAGGTATAATATATAAAATTATAATGGATATTACTAATGCGATGACTCCTCCTAATTTTCTAGGGATAGATCGTAAGATTGCATATGCGAATAAAAAATATCATTCAGGTTGAATATGAATTGGGGTAACTAAAGGATTAGCAGGAATAAAATTATCAGGGTCTCTTAAAAAATAAGGAGCTCAAATTGTTAAAATGAATAAAGTTAAAATTAAAGAAAGAAATCCTATTAAATCTTTTAAAGTAAAAAAAGGATGGAAAGGGATTTTGTCTATATTAAATTTTAATGAAAGAGGGTTTCTCGACCCAGTAGAATGAAGAAAAATTAAATGAAGAAAAATTAAAACAATTAAAATGAATGGAAGGATAAAATGAATTATAAAAAAGCGATTTAAAGTTGCGTTATTAATAGAAAATCCTCCTCAAATTCATTGAACTAATATTGTTCCTAAATAAGGAATTGCTGATAATAGATTAGTGATAACTGTTGCTCCTCAAAAAGATATTTGTCCTCATGGTAAAACATACCCTATAAAAGCTGTTATTATGGTTAATAATAAAATAGTTACTCCAATTATTCATGTATGTTTTAGTATAAAAGACTCATAGTATATATTTCGTCCAATATGTAAGTATATACAAATAAAAAATATTGAAGCTCCGTTAGCATGAAATACTCGGAAGATTCAACCATAGTTTACATTTCGATAAATATGATTAACTCTATAAAAAGCTAATTCAATATTAGGGGTATAGTGTATTGTTAAAAATAGTCCTGTTAAAATTTGAATAATTAAGCATAATCCTAATAAAGATCCGTAATTTCATCAAAAAGAAATATTTCTAGGGGTAGGAAGATAAATTAAAGAAGTATTTAGAATTTTTAAGATGGGGTTATTTAATTTTATAGGAGTATAATGATGATTTTTCATTAATTATTGAAATTTAAAGCGTAAAGGGCCATAATTAAAATTTCTAATTTTAACAGTAATAATTAAAGTTATTATTAAATAATTTATAAGAATTAGAGTAATTAAAAAAGAATAATTATTATAAATTTTAATAATAGAGATTTTATGATTTAAATTATTGAGAGAATTTCAATTGAAATAATTAAAAAAAGAATAATTATAATTATATAGATATTTATTAATAAAAATAAAAATTAATCTAAAAAAAATAATTATTGATATTATAAATAAGATATTTTTTAAAGAAAAAAGAAAAAATTTATTTGATATAAGACTAGATATATAAATAAATAAGATTATTAATCTTCCAATGAAAATTAAAAAAATAATATAAGAATATCAAAATGTAGAGTTTATTAAATTAATAATTAAAGTAATTAAAATTGTTTGGATAATTAATGTAATAGTAATTATAAATGGATGAATTAAAAAAATTAATAAATTTCTAAAAAAAAAGAAGATAATTGTTAAAATTATATAAATTTCAAAGAATAGTTTAAATAAAATAATAATTTTGGAGATTATAGATATTAAAAAATATTTTCTTTGAAGTTTTAAGATTAATCTTTGATTTACAAGATCAATGTTTTTATTTAAACTATTAAAACTAATGAAAATTTTTAAAATGATAATTTTTATTGTTAGTTTTTTTTTTGCTAATTATATTTTTTGTATAAATCGTAAGCATTTATTAGTTATGTTATTAATATTAGAATTTATAATTTTAAATTTATTAATTATTTTATTTTATTATTTAAATTTTATAAATTATGATTATTATTTTTTTATAATATTTATTGTTTTGATAGTATGTGAAGGAGTTTTAGGGATTTCTATTTTAGTAAATATAGTCCGAATGTATGGTAATGATTATTTTCAAATTTTTAATTTTTTTTAATGATAAAAATAATTTTGTTTGTTTTATTTTCTTTAATAATATTAAATAAAAAAATATTTTGAAAAAATCAAATAAATTTTTTTATTTTATTTTTTTTTATAATGTTTAGTAATATTAATTTATTTTATTTTACAAATTTAAGCTATAAGTTTGGTATGGATATTTTGTCATATAGATTAATTTTGTTAAGAATTTGAATTTTTATTTTAATATTTAAAGCTAGAAGAAAGATTTATTTTAATAATATTATAAATGTGACATTTTTATTTGTAATAATAATATTAATTTTAATATTAATTTGTACTTTTAGAGCTATAGATTTATTTTTATTTTATGTTTATTTTGAAAGTTCATTAATCCCAATTATATTGTTAATTATAGGATGAGGGTATCAACCAGAGCGTTTACAAGCTGGGTTATATTTATTATTTTATACTTTATTTGTTTCTTTACCTATATTAATAGGTATTTTTTACATTTATAAATCTTATAATTTAATAATAATTTGTATATTTAGAAAAATAGAAATTAATTTAGTTATTATATATGTGGTTATATTTATAGCTTTTTTAGTAAAATTACCTATAATTTTTGTTCATTTATGATTGCCTAAGGCCCATGTAGAGGCTCCTGTTAGTGGTTCAATAATTTTAGCAGCTATTATATTAAAATTAGGGGCTTATGGGATAATACGATTATTAATTATATTTATAGTTACTAATAGAAAATTTTCTTTTTATTTAGTAAGAATTAGTTTAATTGGAGGGGTGTATTTAAGTTTATTATGCTTACATCAAGTTGATTTAAAATCTTTAATTGCTTATTCTTCTGTTGTTCATATAAGTATAGTTTTAGCGGGTCTTTTAACTTTAAATTATTGAGGGTTTATAAGAAGTTTAATTTTATTAATTGGGCATGGTTTATGTTCTTCTGGTTTATTTTGTTTAATTAATATAAATTATGAACGAATTGCTAGACGAAGTTTTTATTTAAATAAGGGGTTATTAAATATTATACCCTTATTAAGTATATGATGATTTTTATTTGTTAGTTCAAATATAGCAGCTCCTCCTTCTTTAAATTTATTTGGAGAAATCGGAATTTTAAATAGTTTAATTAATTGATCTTTTTGATTGATAGTAGTTTTAATTTTTCTTTCTTTTTTTTCTGCAAGTTATAGTTTATATTTATATATATATAGTCAACATGGAAAGTTTATTTTTTTTATAAATAATTATTTTAATTGTGTTTGTCGTGAATATTTATTATTATTTTTACATTGAGTCCCTTTAAATTTATTAATTTTAAAGATAGATTTCTTGTTGTTAAATTATTTAAATAGTTTAATAAAAATATTGATTTGTGGAGTCAAAGTTATAATAATTATTTTAAATTATTTATATAATTTTATTTATATTTATGTTATTCATAAGAATTTGTATATTTATTTTTAGATTATTTATAATTTATAATAATAAAGTGATTTTTTTAGAATGAGAGTTATTTTCTTTTAATTCTTTTGAATTGATTTATTTAATTATATTAGACTGGATATCTTTATTTTTTATAAGATTTGTTATAATAATTTCTTCTTTAGTAATTTTATATAGAAAAAGTTATATAAGTAGTGATAATTATAAGATTCGATTTATTTTATTAATTCTTTTATTTGTAATATCAATAATGTTTATAATTATAAGTCCTAATCTAGTAAGAATTTTATTAGGTTGGGATGGTCTTGGGTTAATTTCTTTTTGTTTAGTAGTTTATTATCAAAATAATAAATCTTATAATGCTGGGATAATTACTATTTTATCTAATCGAGTTGGGGATATTGGGATTTTATTATCGATTGCTTGAATATTAAATTTTGGGTCATGAAATTTTTTATTATATTTATATTTTATAAAAAATAATATATTTTATTATATTATTGGAAGTTTAATTTTATTAGCGGGGGTTACTAAAAGAGCTCAAATTCCCTTTTCTGCTTGATTACCAGCAGCAATAGCTGCCCCTACTCCCGTTTCTTCTTTAGTTCATTCATCAACTTTAGTTACTGCTGGAGTTTATTTATTAATTCGATTTTTTGATTTTTTTTCTTATTCAAAGATATTCCAATGATTTTTATTAATTAGTCTTTTAACGATATTAATATCAGGGGTTAGTGCTAATTTTGAATTTGATTTAAAAAAAATTATTGCTTTATCAACTTTAAGACAATTGGGGTTAATAATAAGAATTTTAAGATTAAATTTTAAAAATCTTGCATTTTTTCATTTATTAACTCATGCTTTCTTTAAAGCTTTATTATTTTTATGTGCAGGAGTTTTAATTCACAATTTAAGTAATTTTCAAGATATTCGATTTATGGGTAGTTTAAGTTTAATAATGCCAATAACTTTAAGATGTTTTTTAATTGCTAATTTAGCTCTGTGTGGGTTTCCTTTTTTAAGAGGATTTTACTCAAAGGATTTAATTTTAGAAATTATGTCTATAAATTCTATTAATATTTTTATTTATATTTTATTTTATTTTTGTATAGGGCTAACTGTGAGTTATACTGTTCGTTTAATATGATATTTAATTTTTACAGAAAAAAATTTTTTAAATTTATCTAATTTTAATGATGAAGATTATACGATAACAAAAAATCTTTTATTTTTAAGTTTATTAAGTGTTTTTATAGGAAGTATACTTTTATGATTAATATTTAATAATTTAAATTATATTTATCTTTCTTTTTTTATAAAAGAATTTATTTATTTAAACATAATTTTAGGGTTTATGATAGGAGTAGGAATTGCTTTAAAATTTAAATTTTCTAAATTTATAGTAAAAAAATATTTTTTTTTTAATTATATATGATTTTTAAATTTACTATTGACCTATGGATTAACATTTAATTTTTTAAAAATTGGAAAAATTTATATAAAAATGATAGATTTAGGTTGGTTGGAACATTTATTAAAAAATAATTTTTATCAAAATATTTTTTATTCAATAAATATTTTACAATTTTTACAAAAAAATACTATTAAAATTTTTTTAATATTTTTTATAATTTGGTATATTATAATTTTTATATTTATTATATATTTAAATAACTTAAAAAGAGTGTAATATTGAAGATATTAAAGTGATTGAGAAATCTTTAAATATTTATAAATAAATGTATTATTTATACAATGAAAATGTATTGTTTTATTTAAACTATATAAATAAAAGTATTAATGAAATTTATTCACTATTATTAAGTTAGCAGCTTAATATTACATACTTCTTTAATTGGAGGAGTAAATTCAATTTTATTATTAACAGTAATAGGCCTCTATTTTGGCTTCAATTAATAAATAATGAATTATTAAATTCTTAAGTTAGGTCGAAACTAACTATTTTATTATTTAAGATTAATTTATATTTTAATATTTTTTAAAAGCAAATTAAATGTTTTCATTAAACTATAATCCTTTTATTAGAATTAATTATATTAATAACTTCATAATAATATTCCTTGAATTCATTCATAGTATAAACTTATTAATAAAATAAAAAAAAAATATAAAGAAATGAAAAATCATAAGTAGGTGTTGCATATATTAAAAGTAAAAATTATTGGGAGAATTAATGTAATTTCAACATCAAAAATTAAAAAAATTAAAGTAATTAAAAAAAAATGTAAAGAAAAAGGTAATCGTGCATTTGATTTTAAATCAAATCCACATTCAAAAGAAGAATTTTTTTCTTTATCAAATATTTTTTTTTTAGAAATATATAAACATAAGGAAATTATTACTAAAGTTAATAATAATAAAATAATAGATGTTAAAATAATTAATAAAATTATTTATATTAGTTTATTAAACTTTTTAATTGGAAATTAAATATACTTTTTATATTATATAAATTTTATGAACTTCATCAATATATAAAAATATACAAGAATAATCAAACTACATCAACAAAATGTCAATATCAAGCGGCAGCTTCAAACCCAAAATGATGTCTGTTAGAAAAATGATTTTTGTATAAACGAATTAAACATATTAATAAAAAAGTTGTTCCAATAATTACATGAAGACCATGGAATCCTGTTGCAATAAAAAATGTTGATCCAAAAATACTATCAGAAATTGAGAAGGAAGCTTCAATATATTCATATCCTTGTAAAATTGTGAAATAAATTCCTAAAATAACGGTAATTAATAAACTTGTTTTAGTTTGATTTAAATTATTTTCTAGTATACTATGATGTCTTCAAGTTAGAGAGACTCCTGATATTAATAAAATAATTGTATTTAATAAAGGAATTTGAAAAGGATTAAAAGGAATAATTAAGTAAGGAGGTCAAATAGATCCTAATTCAATATTAGGGGTTAAACTGTTATGAAAAAAACTTCAAAAAAATGAAATAAAAAAAAAAATTTCTGATACAATAAATAAAATTATTCCTCATTTTATTCCAATTGTTACTTTAAAAGTATGTAATCCTTGAAAAGTTCTTTCTCGAGAGATATCTCGTCATCATTGGTATATTACTATTAATATTAAAATAAAATTAAAATAAATTATATTAATATAATATAAATGAAATCATTTTGTTAAACTGGTTAAAAAATTAAAAGCTCTTAGAGCTCCAATTAGGGGTCAAGGGCTATAATTTACAAGATGAAAAGGGTGGTTAGAATGGTTAGACATTAATTTACTTCATTAGAATAAAGATTTGAAAGAATTGAAAATACATAAGCTTGGATAATAGCTACAGCAGATTCTAAAGTTAATAATAAAACTTGAGAAAGAATTAAAAAATTAACTATTAATAAAGATATTTTAATTCCTGTTTTACTTATTAAAGTAATTAATAAATGACCAGCAATTATATTAGCTATTAGTCGGACTGAAAGTGTAATTGGGCGAATTAAGATTCTAATTGATTCAATTATTACTATAAAGGGTATTAATAAATTTGGAGTATTTTGAGGTAGTAGATGAATAAATATATGATTTGTGTTGTTTAACCATCCAAAAATTATAAAGGATAACCAAAAAGGTAAAGCTAGAGTTAAACTTATAATCAAATGTCTTGTTCTTGTAAAAATGTATGGAAATAGCCCTAAAATATTATTGAAAAAAATTAAGCTAAATAAACTAATAAATAGTAAAGTTCCTCCATTAAAAGAGTTTAAATTTCTTAATAATTTAAATTCTAAATGTAAAGTAAAAATGATTTTTTGATAAAAATAATAAATTCGAGAAGGGACTAATCAAAAAAAAATTGGTAAAAAAAAAATAATACCTAAAATTATTCTTATTCAATTTAAAGATAAATTAAAAAAATTTGTTGTGGGGTCAAAAATAGAAAATAAATTATTTATCATTTTCATAATATTTTCTTTTTATTAAAAGAAATTGAAGAAGTATTAAAAGAAGGTTTGTAAGTAAAATAATTGATTTTTAAAATAAAAAAGAAACAAATAATAGTAAGTAAATATATTAATAATCAATTTAAAGGTAATATTTGAGGAATAAAAGAATATTAATTATAATAATTTAAATTTGACATATTTATGTTATAAATTTTAACTAATTCTTTCATTAAAAGTAATAATTAATTACTATAAATGGTTTAAGAGACCATCTCTTATTTTTAGATATTTAATGAATGATAATTTTTAATTCAATTAATAAAATAATTTATTGAAATACTTTCTAATATAATAGGTATAAAACTATGGTTTATTCCACAAATTTCTGAACATTGACCAAAAAATAATCCTGTATGGTTTAAATAAAAATTTACTTGATTAATTCGTCCTGGAACAGCATCCATTTTTAAACCTAATGTTGGAATAGTTCAAGCGTGAATAACATCTGTTGAAGTAATTAATGAACGAATGTGTATTTTTATTGGTAGAATAATTCGATTGTCTACATCTAGTAAACGAAAGTTATTTAAATTTTCTCATTTAGTTATATAAGAATCAAAATTAATATTTGTGAAATCTGTGTATTCATAAGATCAATATCATTGATGTCCAATGATTTTTAAAGTGATTATTGGTTTATTGGTTTCATCTAATAAATATAATAATTTTAAAGAAGGTAAGGCAATAAAAATTAAAACAATTCTAGGTATAATTGTTCATACTAATTCAATAAATTGTTTTTCTAATAAAAATCGATTTATAAATTTGTTTATAAATAAATTTATAATTAAATATATTTCAAAAATTGTAATAATTAATAAAATTATTAAAGAGTGATCATGGAAAAAAATTAATTGTTCTATTAAAGGACTTGATCTATTTTGAAAATTTAAGGTTAATCAATGAATTTCTAAAAAAAGATAAACTTTATAATTGAAGCTTAAATTCAATGCATTATTCTGCCATATTAGAAGATGTAAGTTAAAGGTAATTCATTATAGGAATGTTCAGAAGGAGGAGTTAAATGGATTCATTCAATATTAGTACTTATATTTATTGAAAAAATTATTTTTATAGGGTTAATTATACTAATTCAAATAATTATTATTATTATAATTAAACTTATTATAGAAATTAAACTTCCTAAAGAAGAAATAATATTTCAATTTAAATAAAAATCAGGATAATCAGAGTATCGACGAGGTATCCCATTTAAACCTAAAAAATGTTGGGGGAAAAAGGTTATATTTACTCCGGTAAATATAATAAAAAATTGAATTTTTAATAATAAAGAATTTATAGTTAACCCTGTTATTAAAGGGTATCAATGAATAAACCCAGCTATAATTGCGAAAACTGCCCCTATTGATAAAACATAATGGAAATGAGCAACAACATAATAGGTGTCATGTAAAATAATATCAATTGAGGAATTAGCTAGAATAATTCCAGTTAATCCTCCTATAGTAAATAAAAAAATAAATCCTAAAGCTCAAATTAAACTTGCATTAAAATTAATTTTTGTTCCATGTAAAGTTGCTAATCAACTAAAAATTTTAATTCCTGTTGGAATAGCAATAATTATAGTTGCAGAAGTAAAATAAGCTCGAGTATCAACATCTATTCCTACTGTAAATATATGATGAGCTCAAACAATAAATCCTAATAACCCAATTGTTATTATAGCATAAACTATCCCCAGAGTTCCAAAGGTTTCCTTTTTTCCTCTTTCTTGACTAATAATATGAGAAATTATTCCAAATCCAGGTAAAATTAAAATATAAACTTCAGGATGACCAAAAAATCAAAATAAATGTTGGTAAAGAATAGGATCCCCTCCTCCTGAAGGATCAAAAAAAGAAGTATTAATATTGCGATCTGTTAATAATATAGTAATAGCTCCTGCTAATACAGGTAAAGATAATAATAATAATAAAGCAGTAATTGCAACTGATCAAACAAATAAGGGCATATGATCAAATTTCATCCCAAAAGTTCGTATATTAATTACAGTAGTAATAAAATTAATAGCTCCTAAAATTGAGGAAATTCCAGCTAAATGTAAAGAAAAAATAGATAAATCGACAGATCTCCCAGCATGAGCAATATTTCTTGATAAAGGGGGGTAAACGGTTCATCCTGTCCCTGTTCCTCTTTCAACTATACTTCTAAATAATAATAAATTTAAAGAAGGAGGAAGTAACCAGAAACTTATATTATTTATTCGAGGAAAAGCTATATCAGGAGCTCCTAATATTAAAGGAACTAATCAATTTCCAAATCCTCCAATTATAATTGGTATAACTATGAAAAAAATTATAATAAAGGCATGAGCAGTAACTAAAACATTATAAATTTGATCATTTTTAATTAATGACCCAGGGTTTCTTAGTTCAATTCGAATTAATAAACTTAATGAAGACCCGATTATCCCAGCTCAGATTCCAAATAAAAAATATAAAGTTCCAATATCTTTATGATTTGTTGAATATAATCATTGATTCAAAGTAAAATGACTGAAGTTTAAGTGATAAATTGTAAATTTATTTATAAGAGTAATCTTTTTTACTAGTTTTATATTCAATATATGATTTTAAATTGCAAATTTAAAGTAGTAATTAATTACTAAAACTTAATTTTTTATTATTTATAATTTTGAAGATTATTAGTTTAAATTAACTTAAAGTTTTAATAAATATTGAAAAATAAAATGATAGAAATTAAATTAAATCTAGATATTAAAGAATAAAAATTTATTTTATTTATAAATTTGTTTATATAAAATTTTATAAATTTAAATTTAAAATTATAAAAAAAAAAAGAAGAATAAGTAATTCGTAAATAAAAAAAAAAATTGATTAATGAAAATATAATTATTGTAAATAAAATTATGTTTATATTGAATATTATTAAAAAATTGATTGTAATTCATTTAGGAAAAAATCCTAAAAAAGGAGGGATTCCTCTTAAAGATAAAAAATTTATAAAGAAAGTTATTTTTATAAATAAATTTGTATTTAAAAGGTATAATTGAGTTAAGTGAAATAATTGTATTATGTTAAAAAAATAAATAATTATATAATTTAAATATAAATAAATAAAAAAATAAATATTTCATAAATTTATATTAATTTTTAAAATAATTATTATTCAACCTATATGATGAATTGAAGAATAACTTATAATTAATTTTAAGTTAGATTGATTTAACCCTAAGATTCTTCCACAGATAATTGAAAAAAATACTGAAAAATTAATAATTTTAAAATTTATAAATATTGAAATTATAATTATAGGAATAATTTTTTGTCAGGATATTAAAATAAAACAATTTAGTCAATTTAAACCTTTTATTACTTTAGGAAATCAAAAGAAAAAAGGGGCAGCTCCTATTTTTATAATTAATGTTAAATTAATTAAAATGTTAATTATATAATTATAAAAATTTATATAAAATCATTTATTTAAAAAATTTCTTAAAAAAATAATAAAAATAAAATTTATTGAAGTAAAAGCTTGAATTAGAAAATATTTTATTATACATTCAGAAGAAATTAAATTTGATATTTTTCTTATTAAAGGAATAAATGCTATTAAATTAATTTCTATTCCAATTCATATATTAATTCAAGTATTAGAAGAAATTGAATAGAGAATTCTTATAATTATAATAAAATATAATAAAATTTTATGAATATTAAAATTAATAAAAATATTAAAAAAAAAGATTATCTTTATAAATGAGGTATGAACTCACTAGCTTTATTAGCTTATTTTTTATTATAATTAAGTGTTATTGCACGAAAATTTTTGAAATTTTAAGTTTAGTTAAATTCTAAAATTATAAATAATAAAGATATAGTTTTTATATATAATTTATTCTATCAAAATAATCCTTTTATCAGGCACTTTATT